TGGAAAGAAAATAAAATGTAAACCCTAGAAAACAAAAACAAATAATAGGAATTACTAGTTTTAGAATCTTAGAATCTAGTTGGACCAAAACAAAATAAAGATTGAATTTTTTGAGTGATTTGATCGTGCGATACTTTTCTTATTCGAGATATTATGGGAATGAATCTACTAATAAATTTAATTAAGGTAAAATGAAAAAGTAACAAAAAAGTAACAAAAAAGTAAAAAGTAAAGGGTAAATAAAGGATATTATAAAGAAAAATCGAGATCACTTTTCTTTCTAAAAAAAAAAATGGATTTGATACAAATAAAACAAATAAAATACAAGATAGAAATAAAATACAAATAAATCAATAATAAATAAACTGTTTTTATTATTAATATTTTATTGTTTTAATATTTGTATTGTTTTAATATTAGTTTTATATTTTATTTCTCAAGAGTTGTACAACGAATCTTTTAATCTTTGAATTCGGAATCATGCGAGGATAGGTAGATCTCATAGATGATGAATTTATTTTTTTTACTTATACTCGGTTTAGTACTCTATTTTTGTTAGTACTGTCTATAATCTATAATGATAATGATTGATAAATTCAAAACGTTCACTTGGTATTTTTCTTTATTCTCCTATCTTTCAAAAAATTGAACTTAGGGAAGTGCTTTACAAACATATATGTATAAAAAAAAGAGTTTATTTAGCTCCTTCATGCTTATTATAACTAGTTATTTCGGTTTTCTACTAACGGCTTTAACTATAACTTCAGTTCTTTTTATTGGTCTGAGCAAGATACGACTTATTTGAAATTCATTGAAATGAACAATTCCTAAAAAGAAAAATAAATTCTTTTGCAGTATTCCATCTATTCTCTAGTTCCTTGCCGTATCAATTTTCAATTTTTGGTTATTGAGATTTCTGGGCAATATAGATTAATATTTAAGGATAGATATTACCTCCCTTTTTAAACAAATCCCTTTTAAACAAATTGAAATGATTGAAGTTTTTCTATTTGGAATCGTCTTAGGTCTAATTCCTATTACTTTGGCTGGATTATTTGTAACTGCCTATTTACAATACAGAAGGGGTGATCAGTTGGACCTTTGATTGATTAACGCCTTGTTTTTTTGACCTTCTCCCTTCTTTAATCCACAGGAGGTCAAATTGCTGTTCAATTTTTTCTGTATAATTTTTGACCTAACAAAAGAAAAAGAGAATCACGCTCTGTAGGATTTGAACCTACGACATTGGGTTTTGGAGACCCACGTTCTGCCGAACTGAACTAAGAGCGTTTTCTTATCACAAAAAATAAGACTGTAAGAAAAAAGATTCTTTTTTTTAACTCCAATACATCTTAAACGCCTATACTCTCATACATAATATGAGAAAAATGAAAGATTAGGTATGTCCAATTTGAATTGATCTTAATTGATCCTTCATTATTGCTCAGGGGTGAAGTAATAGGTAGGGATGACAGGATTTGAACCCGTGACATTTTGTACCCAAAACAAACGCGCTACCAAGCTGCGCTACATCCCTTTCAATTGGTTTACAATGTCATTGTAGAGAATCCCTGTCTTGTTTTTCCACATACTTATTTCATTTTCTCTCATACTTATTTCATTTTCTCTATTGATATACATAGTTTATCTTGCTATTTTGGCTTTTTGATCTCATATCCATATCATATAAATAACAATAAACTTATATATACTTATATTATATATACTTATATATATATCTATATCTTATATATATATGGAATATGGAATATATATGGAATATGGAAGGAAATATGAAAGGAAGGAAATATGAAAAAAAATATGATAAAAAATATGATTATGATAATGATATATATATGAAAAAATATGAAAAAAATTAGAAAACCCACCCTCAATTTCATAAATACTCGGGCGGAAAGAGACATATTTGATTTTTTGAAATTAAGAAAAGAAGAATCTTATTTATTAAACCATTGTATATTTTAATTTGAATTAGGGATTTCGGATACAAACCAAATACGAGTGGCCGTTAACTACATATATATCTGATCATATATGGATTCAATTCTGTATTCCAATAAACATTATTTATTACACTAACGAAGGAGGATTTCAAATGCGAGATCTAAAAACATATCTATCCGTGGCGCCCGTAATAAGTACTCTATGGTTCGGTGCTTTAGCAGGTCTATTGATAGAGATCAATCGTTTTTTCCCGGATGCGTTGACATTCCCTTTTTTTTCATTTTAGTTATTAACGCCGGGGGGTGAAGAAGATTCGAGATATAATTCAATATCTGTGATTACTACCCCCCTTTTTTTTAATTAGAATAAGTTCGAAAAGAGAAATAAGAAAAGTGGATTCAAACTTAGCGAAACTCGGAACTCGAATCCAGGCGTCAAGTAAATTAACTCCAATTAAATTAAGAGAACGGAAGTGGAAATACGGTTAGGGCAACAATATCATACAAGATACTTAAATGAAATACTGTACTGTGATTTGAATCTTCAATTTCTAATCTAAATACAGTTTAACACTTATTGTATTATTTTATTAAATTTTATTACTATATTCGTTGCACTATATTTGTTGTTGCAACGAAATCCTTCATAATTTGCTTTCGAGTTAGCAACTTCTATTTTTTCCTTCCTTTCTTCTTGACTTGGGATCGGAAAATAGAAGAGTTGAGTGAATAAAAAACCCAAAGCAAAGGAGGTTCATGGCCAAGGGTAAAGATGCCCGAGTAAAGGTTTTTTTGGAATGTATCGTTTGTGTTCGAACCAGCGGTAATAAGAAATCAACAGGCATTTCCAGATATATTACTCAAAAGAATCGACACAATACGCCCAGTCGATTGGAATTGAGAAAATTCTGTCCCTATTGTTACAAACATACACTTCATGGGGAGATCAAGAAATAGATGGAACCGCTCACCTGCGGGTCACCTTTAGCTTTAGAAGGAAGATGAAAACTGACATACTAACATATAATATGTTAGGATATATATTCTATTTAAATATTAAATAGAAATAAATAAGTAAAAGAAATAAATAAGTAAAATCCTATTTCTTAATTCTAAACATTATAATTTTTGATCCGAGCGAACGAAATAAGATTTTTTTTTGGAAATGAAAAAAGGAATAAACAAACCATGGATAAATCCAAGCGACTTTTTCTCAAGTCCAAGCGATCTTTTCGCAGACGTTTGTCCCCTATCCAATCGGGGAATCGAATTAATTATAGAAACATGAGTTTAATTAGTCGATTTATTAGTGAACAAGGAAAAATATTGTCTAGACGGGTGAATAGATTGACTTTAAAACAACAACGATTAATTACTATTGCTATAAAACAAGCTCGTATTTTATCTTTGTTACCCTTTCTTAATAATGAAAAACAATTTGAAAAAAGCGAATTGGTTGCAAGAACTACTGGTCTTAGAATCAGAAAAAAATAGGCTTATTCTTCAATTGAATCAAAATTCCAATCCGAACTCAAACATAGATTAATCGTTTTCTCGAAAAATCCAAAAATCCAGATTTGATTGTCGTGTCTTAAGAAAAAAAAAAAACGAATTGGGGAAGACGAATAAATCTTTTTTTTATTGAATGTTTTTGCTCAGTTTGATTACTTGATCATATTAGCATCATATTTTATTATACTAATTATATTTATTTCTATTCTACTTTCCTTTCCCGGAATTCGTTCTCCAAGGAACTTCATGTAAAAAATTCGGTTGGCTTCTTTCCAATCTCTTTATTTTTATTTATTTTATTTAGAATGTCATTGGAAATCATATAAAGACAATTTCTATTTAATAGAGCTATTTGTGCAAGTATTTTACGATTAAGAAGCAACTGTCTCTTGTACAGATTGTTTATTAATTTACTGTAATTTATTAATTTACAGTAACTATAGGATACTTTATTCGTGCGAATTACTGCATTTATTCGAGAAATCCACAAACGACGAAAATTTCTTTTTTGTCTATCTCTATCCCGCTGGGCCGAAACCAAAGCTCTTATTTTTTGTTGAATAATAGTTCGAGTAAGTTTTGAATGAGACCCGCGAAAGCTTGAGGCGAATAAACGAATTTTTGTTCTACGTCTCCGAGCTATATATCCTCGTCTAATTCTGGTCATTGAATAAAGGGAACTTTGATGAATAACTAATTTATTTCTTTTCTTTCAGTTATTCTTTTCTCCTTTTCTAGAATAACAAAACAGATTCTTCCAATGTATAAAACAATAATTCCAACGGCTTTTGCTACTATAACCTTCCCAACCACGATTTGTTCTTTTTTTTTTCTAGGCATTTCGCCTAGAAAAAAAAAATTGTATTGATATTCCGTATCAAGCAAAAATATAAATATAATAAATAAAAACAAGTAGTAAATAGAAATGGATAAAGAAAGCAAGAAATAGTGGATTCCATCGTTTCTATGGTTACTTCTTAAACGGTAAGGTCTTCTCTATACACCGGAGCCCCTTCCTTTATTTAATCAATGCTATTGTTAACTTGTACAGTTTACACTTTTTGGCTCTACCCATAAATTATCTAGTAATAGGTCTTTCACAACAATGAGATTATTTATACAGTAACGATATTTAATTTAATTATGAATATTAGTTGATTGGCTGACCCTGTTAGTCCGTTCTTGCAAGAAGAGTAAGGGCATAATTTTTTTTTCCTTTTAATTTAAATAAATAAGATTTCCCCTGTTTAACGGATAATCGTTTGATACCAATGGGGAATTCTTTCTCATTTTAAATTGAAAATTGAGATTATTGAATTTGCACCAATGCAATGGAAACCATAAATTTGATATACAATAGAAAGATATGATAGATCTTTTTTTAGATAGTGCAGGAGGTTCTTCCATTCTATCCTATTCATCCGTACTGATCGTGGATAGTGGAAAAATGGTTTTCTTTCTTTTTTCCCAGTCCACGATTTGAACGAGTCGCGCATACACCCTAGTACATGTTCCTCGGCGCTGAGGGCATCCCTCAAGAGCGGGGGATTTGGTGACATTTCTGATTGGCTGTCTTGTGTTCCTAATAAGTTGTTTAATAGTTGGCATTCTGAATCGTATGCATAATGGGTCGGTTTAGATCGATCCTAACCTCGGATGATTATGAATTATTTGTATATTATATTAATATTAATAAAATATGAAACTCTGGTAAGAAAATCTCAAATCGTGATTTTGATTTACGCGAAATTCTTGCTATTTTTTATGCAACTGCTACAAGATCAACAATTCCATGAGCTTGGGCTTCTGTTGCTGACATAAAAACATCCCTTTCCATGTCTTCAGATACAACCCATAAGGGTTTGCCCGTTCTTTGTGCATAAACTCTTGTGAGGATTTCGCGCAGTTTCAGTAGTTCTTCCGCTTCCAGGACAAATTCTCCTATTTGTGCCTCATAAAAAGCAGCAATAGGTTGATGAATCATTACCCTGATGATATAAGATAATAAATGGTTACTCCATCTCGTATGATAAGGTGAAGAGAAGGGATAAAGAATAATAAGACAAAAAAAATCGAATTGAACAACCGTATAGGCATTGTTTGCGCATTGCACACGGCTCCACAAGAGAATTTACCTTTACCCTTTCATCGAAGAAACATATAGAGTCTATTAGTCCTAAATCGGTAAATGATCCAATAACCGCCCTTCCTTTAGTAGGAGTTAAAAAGAAATACTATGGTGGTTCGGTTGCTTTATTTCATCGGTGATTTAGCAATCCCAAAGTTTTTTTTTTCAAATAAAAAAATAATAATAATGCAAAAAGAATATAATGTTGTTTTTTTCGTACTCTTTCATAATATAAATAATGTTAAAAGCCCTCTGGTGTAAAAACAAAAAAGTTTGTGACGCTGAAATGGGTCCCGATAGAGAAGATAAAATCGGACTGTCCTTATATTTCTTTCATACTACTCTTTCGATACATAATCTAATGTTAAAAACAAAAACAAGAAAAAAATTTTCTTATATCGAATTCGAAATGCCGTGCTATTATTACTTAATATTCATATTTCATTTATTCATATTATATTTCATACATATGGCGAAGACATAGTTTTCTTTTTTCGTTCAAATAAAAACTCATTGGCGCTAAGCGTGAGGGAATGCTAGACGTTTGGTAATTTTTCCGCCGACCAGGATAAAAGATCCCATTGAAGCGGCTAATCCCATGCATACTGTCTGTACATCTGGTTGCACAAATTGCATAGTATCATAAATAGCTACTCCAGGTATTACCCATCCGCCAGGAGAGTTTATAAACAAATACAAATCTTTGGTCTCACTTTCCATACTGAGATATACCATAAGACCAATAAGTTGATTTGAGATCTCGCTGTCAACATCTTGACCTAAAAAAAGTAATCTTTCTCGATAAAGTCGGTTGATTAGGATAAAATTCTATCCAATAGTAACCGTACATGTATCTTTTGATGCATACGGTTCAACAAAAAGAAAATCGCGAAAAAAGAATCAATGTGTAGATTCCAGCTCTCCTTTTTGATAATGAATCCTTTCTAGTTTCTTTTCTAATCTAGCTTCTTTTCTAAGGAAGGGGCTTTTCTTTCATTTTTCAAGAAAGATGAGTTTTGACCATAACTATAAAAAGTAATTTATTAAACCTATCAAACTAACTTCTTATTGATGTATTCTTTCATCGAAATCCAATTCAAATCACGACATCATTTTCTTGTTCCTGAATGGGCTTTTTCAATTCTTTTAGGTTTGTGCTCTACTCCGAGTAAAGATCTGCCTGATTTTTATTTGCGCATATAGGGCAAATGCCCCCAATACCGCACCTTTTTGCTACAACTTCCGTTTTTTTTTTTTCAATTCCTTTCATGTTTTCCACCAAGTATTTACCGTATTCATCATATTATTCGATTGATTATTATTAGCAGTTTGAAATTACTCCTATTTATTATTTATAAATATCTATTTATAAATCGAATATGATAAAGGAGTAATCATAGCTATATTATCAGTTGGGTTTTTCTAAACGGAGCCTGGATAGTTTATTTTATTGGTCCAAACAAGCCAACCATAAATTATTCTAATTGATAATATTAATTTAGATACTTCCCAAGGGATAGATCTAATTGCACTTCATTGTATTTCACGCTCCAAATTTTGGATGATTTAATCAAACTTTTTGGGGCGAAACAGAGGATATCCCGATCTGGAGAGAGAACGGGGAAATTCCATACGGCCCAATATATCTGACAAGTCGCACTATATGTCAATCCAAATTGAATCGTCCTCTCCAGGATTTCGAAAAGGGACTTTTGGAACACCAATAGGCATTAAATGAAAGAAAAAAATTAAGTACTCTAGGTTACTTTGATATGGATATGAAAATTTCACTTTGATTTTAAAACGTAATTAAGGAATTTATTGTCTTAATAATATTATATTAGTCTTTATTTTATCATATTTTATGCGTAGATTCGATAAGTTCATAAATAAAAAAGGGAAGATAAAATGAATAAAGTCAAATTCTTACGACTAAGTCCTGAACAAATCTGTATGTATTCACTTATCTGTATGCATTCACTTATATAATAATATAAATATAATATAAATATATAATAATATAAATAAAGAAAAGGGAGTCGGCCCCCCCATTGCGTATTGATACTTATCGAATATAGAATAGATTTGCTTCTCTTTGTTCTTACAAACAGAATTGTTACATGATTACTAATTATTACTAAAACAATCGAAAGAATATTAGTCTTTTCTATGAGATAATTTACTGAAAAGGCGGGGTCCATAATATCGGTTTTCCAGTGCAATAAAGTTACATAGTGTCTACTTTTCGTTGATAAAGGGGTATTTCCATGGGTTTGCCTTGGTATCGTGTTCATACTGTCGTATTGAATGATCCCGGCCGTTTGCTGTCTGTTCATATAATGCATACAGCTTTGGTTGCTGGTTGGGCCGGTTCGATGGCTCTATATGAATTAGCGGTTTTTGATCCCTCTGACCCTGTTCTTGATCCGATGTGGAGACAAGGTATGTTCGTTATACCTTTCATGACTCGTTTAGGAATAACCAATTCATGGGGCGGTTGGAGTATCACAGGAGGAACTATAACGAATCCGGGTATTTGGAGTTATGAAGGTGTGGCTGGAGCGCATATTGTGTTTTCCGGTTTGTGCTTCTTGGCAGCTATCTGGCATTGGGTGTATTGGGATCTAGAAATATTTTGTGATGAACGTACAGGTAAACCTTCTTTGGATTTGCCCAAGATCTTTGGAATTCATTTATTTCTCTCAGGGGTGGCTTGTTTTGGGTTTGGCGCTTTTCATGTAACCGGATTGTATGGTCCTGGAATATGGGTGTCTGATCCTTATGGACTAACCGGAAAGGTACAGTCTGTAAATCCAGCATGGGGTGTGGAAGGGTTTGACCCCTTTGTTCCAGGTGGAATAGCCTCTCATCATATTGCAGCGGGGACATTGGGGATATTAGCGGGCCTATTTCATCTTAGTGTCCGTCCGCCCCAACGCCTATATAAAGGATTACGTATGGGAAATATTGAAACTGTCCTTTCCAGTAGTATCGCTGCTGTCTTTTTTGCAGCTTTTGTTGTTGCTGGAACTATGTGGTATGGTTCAGCAACTACCCCCATTGAATTATTTGGTCCCACTCGTTATCAATGGGATCAAGGATACTTCCAGCAAGAAATATATCGAAGAGTTGGTGCTGGACTAGCCCAAAATCAAAGTTTATCCGAAGCTTGGTCTAAAATTCCTGAAAAATTAGCTTTTTATGATTACATCGGTAATAATCCGGCAAAAGGTGGATTGTTCAGAGCAGGCTCAATGGACAACGGGGATGGAATAGCTGTTGGGTGGTTAGGACATCCTATCTTTAGAGATAAAGAAGGTCGTGAACTTTTTGTCCGTCGTATGCCTACTTTTTTTGAAACATTTCCAGTTGTTTTGGTAGACGGAGACGGAATTGTCAGAGCCGATGTTCCTTTTCGAAGGGCGGAATCGAAGTATAGTGTCGAACAAGTAGGTGTAACTGTTGAGTTCTATGGTGGTGAATTAAATGGAATCATTTATAGTGATCCTGCTACTGTGAAAAAATATGCTAGGCGCGCGCAATTGGGTGAAATTTTTGAATTAGATCGTGCTACTTTGAAATCCGATGGTGTTTTTCGTAGTAGTCCACGGGGTTGGTTTACTTTTGGACATGCTTCGTTTGCTCTGCTCTTCTTCTTCGGACACATTTGGCATGGCGCTCGAACCTTGTTCAGAGATGTTTTTGCTGGTATTGATCCAGATTTAGATGCTCAAGTGGAATTTGGAGCATTCCAAAAACTTGGAGATCCAACTACAAGAAGACAAGTAGTCTAATAGAACATTGATTTTTTACTTTTCGCTTCTATTTTATATTTTATTTTTTTAATTTGACATAAGGTACTGGGGATAACTTGATTTGAATCGCTGCCTTTTTTTTTGAATCTTTGAATCTTGCTCTTTTTTTTTTTTTATTTTATATATTTTAATTTTAGACAGGGGACAATCCCAAATAAACAGTTAAGGAAGCTATAATTGTAAACCACGATCGAATCTATGGAAGCATTGGTTTATACATTCCTTTTAGTCTCGACTCTAGGAATAATTTTTTTTGCGATCTTTTTCCGAGAACCGCCTAAAGTTCCAACTAAAAAGATGAAATGATTTTTCATTATCTTAATTGAAGTAATGAGCCTCCCAATCTCGGGAGGCTCATTACTTCAACTAGTCCCCGTGTTCCTCGAATGGATCTCTTAGTTGTTGAGAGGGTTGCCCAAAAGCGGTATATAAGGCATACCCAGTAAAACTTACAAGTAAACCAGATATAGAGATGGCGACTAGGGTTGCTGTTTCCATTATTATATAATTGAAATATATAATTTCAATTTCAAGACCGCAATGGATCTATGATAAGATCATTTATTTACAATGGAATGGTA